TTCAAGATGCCTTGATGGTGAAATGGTAGACACGCGAGACTCAAAATCTCGTGCTAAATAGCGTGGAGGTTCGAGTCCTCTTCAAGGCATAATATTGAGAATGCTCATTGAATGAGCAATTCAATAACAGATTTCGGATCTAATCAATATTGATATACCGAGTATCTTATCTGTTGATACGAAGTATTCCGGCGATCCCAACGATCCGAGTCCGAGCTGTTGGAATTGGAACAGGTTCGGCAGCAGATCACGAAATCTTGGTGATCTTCTCTATCTAATGAATGAGGAGTCCGTTTGGAAATCGTCCGCCCCGCGCCACCCCCCGAGTATATGATTCAACAGGAATCACACAGGGGTAGATTGATAGAAACCTCTAGTAAAATACCCACCAGTACCCGTAACCCAGCGGATAAAGTACATTACATAGTACATTTTAGGGATTGGCGACTTACCCATTCAGTGACTTTGGCACTGGACGTTCCCAAAATGGGTACTATCGGGTCGGGTGAATTAGAGAATAGACAGACGCCTGTTGGCATTCCAGCTTTCCTTCTCTTTTCAGGGCCTATCCGAAAGAGAATCCAGTACCTCTTGGTCGTGAATAGGACGAACCACCTCCATGGATATCTTTGCTTCGGAACAAAACAATTAGAATTAGGCTCGGTCAACCGGAATATGTATTATCCATATGGGAGATCTTCCAATTGAGAAGATCCATCGACCCGAGACGAAGAGAAAGGTCTATCTATTTTCTTTAGTTATTCAGTTAAACCAATGATTCGTTATTGGAGCAGATAGCAACAATCGTTTCATCGGACATGCGTATTTTTTCTTTTCCGACGGATTTCCATGGTTTCATTAATGGAAATTCTTTGATGTAGTGAGTAATAGGCTCTGGTTGTTCACCGTTCAAGAATTCTTGTTTAGGCAGTTCATATCATCCATACATAGTGTTTTGATCTAAGATTTCAATTCTTCCATGCTTCAGCAGTAGCATATTGCTCCATGGAGCTAAGGTCCAAAATATGGAATAAACAAGTGTTTCCACGACTCTACCACCCGGCCAATTCTGTTCCACTTAATCCCCTTTTCATGGCCACATATCTTTACGGCTAAGGAATGGGAAATCTTTCCCCTGTTACATGAATCAAATATTTCATTTCATCCGGGAAAAGCCATCTCTTTCTCCACAATGTCTTTGCCATTTGATCCAATAGCGTTCCGTTAGATAGGAAGAGATTTGATAAATACTGATAACTCTCGGATGGAGTATTAGAACGGAAAGATCCATTAGATAATGAACTATTGGGTCTAAGCCATCTCTGGCGATGAATCAACAATTCGAAGTGATTTTCTTGCGTATTCTTGATGAACCTGTGTCTAGATATAGATGTAGAAGAATTTGTTTGGGAAGTAATAAGCCCCTTTGACATCTCTTCATCTGCAAAGAATTCTCGACGCGAAAACACAGAGACAAAGGGCTGATCTTTGAATAGGAAAAAGAATGGATCCGCAGGGTCCCAAATGAATTGGCTTATTCGAAAAAAGCCTTGTTCTTTGGACGATCTATCTCGTGTCTGGTACTGCATGGTTCCACTCTGCAAGAACTCCGAATCATTCTCTTGAAGCTCATCCTTTTTATGATAAATGATCCGCTTGCCCCGAAATGACCCGTCGATACAAGCAAATAGATTTCCAATGATCCGCTTGCCCCGAAATGACCCGTCGATACAATCAAATAGATTGCCACAAGGGCGCCATATTCTAGGAGCCCAAACTATGTGATTGAATAAATCCTCCTCTATCTGTTGCGGGTCGAGGGCCCCTTCCCCTTCTTCAAACTCCGATTCGTATTTTTCATAGAAAAATCTCTGATCAACGATAGAAAAAGATCCATTTTGCATCATATCTAACGGATTCCTTGGTTCGGACCGAAGAAGTAATGTCACTCGATTATTATCAAACTGACTGCAATCCTTTTCTGTCCGTGAGGATCCCGCCAGAGCGCCTTCTACTTCTAATAGGCCACGAACTAGATCAGAAGCATTCTCAACGAATCCATAAGAAGTGATCCTATTTTTTTCACCGGATCCGGGTCCGGGTGAAGACCAAAGATCTTGAGCGACCAATCCGGCAGAACAACTCAAAAGATAAAGAAGTATCGTTAATTTCTTCATGCTCGTTCCAAGTTTGAAGTACCATTTGTACAAATAGGAATCTCCTTCCTTACACGATTTCTTCTTCATATAGATAGATATAGGATCTATGGGGCAATTACTTAGAAGTACATTTTGTGCAACAGCCCTTCCTATCTGATAGAAAAGGACCCCATGATCCTGAACCGATCTTACCTGGGATCGCAAATCCCAAGTTTGTCTATGAAGAGCGGATCTAATTGTATTAGTTTCTATAATTGATTTCTTCTGTGTAATACTAATTGATAGGGCCTCATTGATAAGTGCTACAAGATCTCGTGCATTAGAACCCATGGTTATGGACC